GATTATTAACATTAGAAAATTTAGTGTCGAGGTGATTTTTTGGAATTTTTGGCAGAGACTTTTAGGCCATTAGTAAATTGTAATAAAAAAATTGATGCACATATATATATATATATATATAGGGATGCCAATTTATATCTCAACTTGTTGGCTTACACGTTCTTGAGTCCTCCTTGGTTTCGGGGTTTGACAAGGATAACAGGATTCGCTGAGCGTAGGGGGTAGGGGGGTTTGTCGCGCAAAAACCAAAGGGGGCACTATGTAAGGATAAGTTGAATAAGAGATGGATATGTTATGCACTTGAGTTAGAAGTATGCAATGCTTAAATTATGTCTTACGATAATTCATTTATATTATCACATTCAAGAAAAATGTTCAACCTTAATTTAACATTTGAGCCTGCACTCTGGGATGTCAAGTGAAAGGAAACCAAAAAAAGATACCCTATGCATATAAAAGAATGCTCGGCATGTGGGGTAATGAAATGTATGTACTACACCATTAATCAAATGCCAGTATAATTATCCGAGGGGGGAATATTACAGTTATGTCCCTGAAATAGGAACCAGATGCCAGTAATAGTTCATATTGTGCAACCCCCACAATTATTGTCCCTGATTCTATCATTCATGATATGCCTTTATATAAACTGGTTGGTGGTCTCTTACTACATTAATATGTTTTATATAAATGTTAGTTGATTTATTCAAGGAAAAATTTGAGGTCAAATTTTTGGGGAGTAATAAATTACTCAGGTTTAAATAATTTAATTTGTGAGTCTTAATATTATGCTTTATGTATACCTTAGCAGGTTAACACCTGCTTTATGGTTAAAATAGTGAATTGGTGATAATACATGTATGTACTAGTACATTAATGTAATATTATGCATATTATGTACTAAACCATATAGGGGATGGTTATCCCTCAGAAAATAGTTTAGTTTAGAATTCTGGCTTTGGGAGCCAGGGGTGAGAGTTAAAATCTCTCTTTTCTGGGCGCTAGGGAGGAATTTAACCTCCGATCTTCGGATTACAAGACCGATGCTTTTATACTAAGCTACTAGGGCAAGCTCATTTTAGTGCTTTGTTTTCTAATCATCCTGCTAGTGGGAAGAAGACAAGGAATAGTGCGAAATATAGGACAGATGCAATTTGTCCGATGATAATAAATGGGTGTTCTACTGGTATACCTCCGATTCATGTTAGAATAATTATGTCTGCAACTAAAGTTCAGAATAGGAATTGGGTGATTGGGCGGAATGTTAGTCCTCGTTGTTTTGAGGTGTGTAGCAGGGGTACTACTATTAGTACAAGGATGGAGAATAGTAGTGCAAGAACTCCTCCAAGTTTGTTTGGGATTGATCGTAGAATGGCGTAGGCGAATAGGAAATATCATTCTGGTTTAATATGAGGGGGAGTGACTAAGGGGTTGGCAGGAGTAAAGTTTTCTGGGTCTCCTAATAGGTTGGGGGAGAATAATGCTAAGAGTGTAAGAGCTAGTAATATAATTACGAATCCGAGGAGGTCTTTGTATGAAAAGTATGGGTGGAAAGAAATTTTGTCTGCGTCTGAGTTTAGTCCGATTGGGTTATTTGATCCTGTTTCGTGGAGGAATAGGAGGTGGATTACAGTTGCGGCGGCAATAATGAACGGTAGAAGGAAGTGGAATGCGAAGAATCGTGTTAGTGTTGCGTTGTCTACTGAAAAGCCTCCTCAGATTCATTGGACTAGTATGTCTCCTATGTATGGTACGGCGGATAGGAGGTTTGTAATTACTGTGGCGCCTCAGAATGACATTTGTCCTCATGGGAGAACGTAGCCAACGAAGGCTGTTATTATGACTAAGAGTAAAAGGACCACTCCAATATTTCAGGTTTCTTTATATAGGTAAGATCCATAGTATAGGCCTCGAGCGATGTGTATGTAGATGCAGATGAAGAAAAATGATGCTCCGTTAGCGTGGATATTGCGGATTAGTCAGCCGTAGTTTACGTCTCGGCAGATATGGGTAACTGATGAAAACGCGGTTGAGATGTCTGAGGTATAGTGTATAGCTAAAAATAAGCCGGTTAGGATTTGGGTAATTAAACATAATCCCAGAAGGGATCCAAAGTTTCATCATGCTGAAATGTTGGATGGTGTGGGTAGATCAACTAGTGCGTCGTTAGCGATTTTAATGAGGGGGTGTGTTTTTCGTAGGCTTGCCATTAATGGTTCTTGTAGTTGAATAACAACGGTGGTTCTTCAAGTCATTGGTCTCGGTTAAAGTCTGAGCAAGAATTATGACCTATTTTATGTTTTTATTATTAATAGCTTTGGTTGTGGGGTTAGTTGCTGTTGCTTCTAATCCTACTCCTTATTTTGCTGCTTTTGGTTTAGTGGTTGCAGCTGGGGTTGGATGTGGGGTTCTGGTTGGTCATGGTGGTTCTTTTTTATCTTTAGTACTTTTCTTAATTTATTTAGGAGGGATGCTTGTGGTTTTTGCTTATTCAGCGGCTTTGGCTGCTGAGCCTTATCCGGAAGCTTGGGGTAGTCGTTCTGTTCTGGGTTATGTGTTGGTTTATCTGCTAGGAGTTGGTTTAGTAGCAGGGGTTTTTTGAGGGGGCTGATATGAAGGTTCATGGGTAGTTGTTGATGGATTGAAGGAGTTTTCTGTCTTGCGTGGTGATATTAGTGGGGTGGCTGTAATATATTCATGGGGTGGGGGAATGTTAGTTATTTGTGCTTGGGTATTGCTTTTAACTTTACTTGTTGTGCTGGAGCTTACTCGTGGTTTAAGTCGTGGGGCTCTTCGTGCGGTTTAGAGGAGAATGGGAAGGATGGCTAGAATTAGGGTTAGGAGGAAGATGGTTAGGTATGTTTTGATTATTCCTCGTGAGATGTCATTTGTAATTTTTGCTATGGTTGTTTGTGTTAGTGCCAGGCCTTTTGGTCCTACGGCTTCTAGTCATGTTTTGTCTAGTTGGGTGGCGGCTGATTGTCCTAGGGTAAGTTTGAGTTTTGGGAGAAGCCGGTGAATAATTGCGGGGAAGAATCCTAGTATGTTTGAGAAGTGGTGTGGGGAAATTATAGGAGTAATTTTTACTTGTTTACTTGTTATGTTGGCTAGTTCTATGGCTACTAGTAGACCTATAATTGTTACCAATAGGGCTGCTATTTTTAGGGTGGTTGGTATTGTTATAATTGGTGTTTTTATTGGTAGGAAGTTTTGTGTGATGATAAGTCCTGCAATGATGCTTCCTCAAGCAAGTCGTTTAATGGAGTTAATTACTAGTGGGTTGTTTTCGTTGATTGGGGACAAAGCCAGGAATCGTGGGGTTCCTATAACTACAAAATATACTAGTCGGAAACTGTATACTGCGGTAAATGATGTGGCAATTAGTGTTAGGGTTAGGGCTCAGGCGTTTAGGTGGGAGGTATTTAGGGCTTCAATAATTGCGTCTTTTGAGAAGAATCCTGCTAGGAATGGGGTTCCTGTTAGGGCTAAACTACCAATTGTAAAGTAAGTTGAGGTTGCGGGCATAATATTAAATAGGCCTCCTATTTTTCGGATGTCTTGTTCGTCGTTTAGGCTGTGAATAATGGATCCTGAGCATAGGAATAGTATGGCTTTAAAGAAAGCATGGGTGCAAATGTGGAGGAATGCTAGTTGTGGTTGGTTTAATCCAATTGTGACTATTATTAGTCCTAATTGGCTTGATGTTGAAAAGGCTACGATTTTTTTGATGTCGTTTTGGGTTAGAGCGCAGGTGGCTGTGAATAGTGAGGTTAGTGCTCCGAGGCATAAACAGGTTGTTAAGGCTAATTGGTTATTCTCTATAAGGGGATGAAGGCGAATAAGTAAGAAGATTCCTGCAACGACTATAGTGCTTGAGTGAAGTAGGGCAGATACTGGTGTGGGGCCCTCCATGGCGGAAGGTAGTCAGGGGTGAAGGCCAAATTGGGCTGACTTTCCTGTTGCCGCTAGAGCAAGTCCTATTAGGGGAATTGTCATGTCGAAGTTTTTTGACAGGACAAAGATTTGTTGAATTTCTCAGGAGTTGAGGTTTATTGCGAACCAGGCCATAGTTATAATTAGTCCAATGTCTCCTACTCGGTTATAGATTACAGCTTGAAGGGCGGCTGTATTGGCATCTGCTCGTCCGTGTCATCATCCAATGAGTAAGAATGATATGATTCCCACTCCTTCTCAGCCGATGAATAGTTGGAATATGTTATTAGCTGTAACTAGAATAATTATGGCTACTAAAAATGTGAGTAGATATTTGAAGAATCGATTAATATACGGATCAGAGTGTATGTATCATAGTGCGAATTCTAAAATTGATCAAGTTACATATAAGGCGATTGGAACAAAGATTAGGGAGTAGTGGTCAAACTTAAAACTGATGTTTACGTCAAATGTTTGAGTGTTTATTCATTGTCAGTTTGTGATAATGCCTTCTGTCTTTAAGTTCAGAAAGATTATTAATGGTAGGAGACTGATGAAGAATGCGGAGCTAACGGCAATTTTGGTTATTTCTGCTATGTTTGATTCTTGTTGGTTGGGGTTTAATGTAGTAAGTAGTGGATACACTAAGATAAAAAAGATTAGAAGAAGTGATGAGTGTATAATTAATGTCATTTTAGCTTCCACTTGGATTTGCACCAAGAGTTTTTGGTTCCTAAGACCAACGGATGAACTGTTATCCTTTGAAAGCGCAAGGAAGCCACGGATTTTAACCATGGAGGGCAAGGATTAGCAGTGCTTGCTATTTTCTGTTCTTCCTTGGTGAGTAAGGGGATTTTAACTCCTATCTTTAGAATCACAATCTAATATTTTGGTTAAACTATACTTACAGTAGCATCATCCTCATATGAGTTCTGGTTTTGTTACTAATAGGATGACAGGGATTAGGTGTAGTGTTATTAGTAGGTGTTCTCGGGTATGAAATGGTTGGAGTCCTGTAATGTGGTTTGGTGTGGGGCCTCGTTGAGATATAAGGAATATGTATAAGGAGTAGCCAGCTGTGATGAGTGTCCCTAGGCCAGTGAGTAAAATTGTTCACGGGGATCAGTTAAATAGTGTTGTAATAATTATAAGTTCTCCTATCAGGTTTGGTAGTGGTGGGAGTGCTAGATTGGCTAGGTTAGCGATAAATCATCATACTGCGGTCAGTGGAAAAATAATTTGTAATCCTCGGGCAAGGATTATTGTTCGGCTATGGGTTCGTTCATAAGCTGTGTTAGCTAGGCAGAATAGTGCTGATGAGACTAGTCCGTGGGCAATTATTAAGATAATTGCTCCTGAAAATCCTCATGGGGTTTGAATTAGGATTCCGCCTGCTACGAGTCCTATGTGACTTACTGATGAGTAGGCAATTAGTGATTTAAGATCTGTTTGTCGTAGGCAAATTGATCCTGTTATAATGATTCCTCAGAGGGCTAAAATAATAAATGGGTAGGCTAGTTCTTTTGATAATGGGTCTAGTATTACTATTATGCGTATTATTCCGTACCCACCTAGTTTTAGTAGAACTGCTGCTAGTACTATTGATCCTGCCACGGGGGCTTCTACATGTGCCTTTGGTAGTCATAGGTGTACTCCGTATAATGGTATTTTGACTAAGAATGCGATTAGGCAGCCAGCTCATCAAATTATGTGGCCTCAGGAGTTGAGTTGTAGAGGTTGTGAGTATTGGAGTACTAGTATTGATAATGTCCCTGTGGATTGTTGGAGAAGAAGTAAGGCAACTAAAAGTGGGAGTGATCCTGCTAGGGTATAAAATAAGAAATAGGTTCCTGCATTGAGTCGTTCGGTTTGGTTGCCTCATCGGGTAATAATAATAAGAGTTGGAATAAGTGTGGCTTCAAATATAATATAAAATATAATAATTTCTGTGGCGCCAAATGCTATAATTAGGAAGGTTTGTAGTGAGGCTAGGAGTGTAATATATAATCGTTGTCGGCTAATTGGTTCGGGGTTGATGTGATTTTGGCTGGCTAAAATTATAAGGGGGAGTAGTCAACATGTTAGTACTAAAAGGGGGGTTGATAATGGATCTGTGGCTAAGTATGTGTTGGCGGAGGTTCATCCAGTTTCGGATGTTCATTTGAATCATATTAGGCTAATGGAGGCAATTAGAAGGCTGTGGGCGGTTGTAGTTGTTCATAGCCATTTAGGGGAGGTTAATCAGATTGTTGGAAATAATATGATTGTAGGAATGAGTACTTTTAGCATTGTAGGAGATTAAGGTTTTGTAGTCGATCAGTGCCGTGGGTGCGGGCAGTGGCAACTAGCAGTGCCAGGCCGGTGCTAGCTTCACAAGCAGAGAAGGCTAGAAGTAATATGGGGGCTGTTGAGAATCCTGTGGATTCAAATTGTAGGGCTCATAGGGCTAGTGCAATAAATAGGGATAATATTATTCCTTCTAAACACAGAAGTGCGGAGAGCAGGTGAGTTCGGTGGAATGCTAGTCCTATTAGACCTAAAATGAATGCTGAGCTAAAGCTAAAATGTACGGGTGTCATAAGGGGGTCGTGGAATTAAACCACGATTTTCTGAGCCGAAATCAGAGGTCTTGTTTTGGACTAACCCCCTATTCTGCTCATTCTAAGCCGCCTTGAGTTCATTCATAAATTAGTCCTAGGGTTAATAAAATTAGTACTGTTGTGGCTCAGAAAAATGTTCCAGTGGGATTGTGGAGTTGGTCTCCTCAGGGTAGTGGAAGAAGGAGGGCAATTTCTAGGTCAAAAAGGAGGAATAGGATGGCTACTAGAAAAAAGCGTAAGGAGAATGGTAATCGAGCAGATCCTAGTGGGTCAAATCCACATTCATATGGTGATAGTTTTTCTGCGTCTGGGTTTATTTGTGGGAGTCAAAAGGAAATGGTTGCTAAAATTAGTGATAGGGCAGCTGTAATGGTTAAAATGGTTATAATTAGATTCATTATCTTTCCTTGGGGTTTAACCAAGACTGTGTGATTGGAAGTCACTTGTACTAACTTTGATACTAGAAAGATTATGAGCCTCATCAATAGATAGATACGTAGAGGAATAGTCATACTACGTCGACAAAATGTCAGTATCAGGCAGCGGCTTCGAAGCCAAAGTGGTGTTCGGATGTAAAGTGGTATTGGATTTGGCGTAGAAGGCATACTGCCAGGAAGGTTGATCCAATAATAACGTGAAGTCCATGGAATCCTGTGGCTACAAAGAATGTTGAGCCATAGACTCCGTCTGCGATTGTGAAGGGTGCTTCATAATATTCTATGGCTTGGAGAGCAGTAAAATAGAGCCCAAGTAAAATGGTTAGTGCTAAGGATTGGATGGCTTGTTTTCGTTCCCCTTCCATGATGCTATGGTGGGCTCATGTTACTGTGACTCCGGATGCTAATAGTACAGCTGTGTTGAGAAGGGGTACTTCAAATGGGTCTAGTGGGGTAATTCCTGTGGGGGGTCAGCATCCTCCTAATTCTGGGGTTGGTGCTAGGCTTGAGTGGTAGAATGCTCAGAAGAATCCTAGGAAGAAAAATACTTCGGAGGTGATGAATAAGATTATTCCGTATCGTAGTCCTTTTTGTACTGGAGGTGTATGGTGGCCTTGGAAAGTCCCTTCTCGAATAATGTCACGTCATCATTGGTACATAGTAAGAAGCAGGAGGATTAGTCCTAGGGTTATAAGTGTTGTTGAATGGAAGTGAAATCAGATTGCTAAGCCGGATGTTATTAATAGGGCAGCGATAGCTCCGGTTAGTGGTCATGGGCTTGGATCAACTATATGATAGGCATGTGCTTGGTGGGCCATTAAACGTTTTCTTGTAAATATAGGCTTAGAAGAAGTACAAATACATAGGCTTGAATCATTGCTACTGCAACTTCTAATAGTGTTAGTAGGAATAATACTGTGGCGGTCAGGATTGCTACTGTTGGTATTATTGGTAAGAGGACGAATACAGCTGTAGCGATAAGTTGAATTAGTAGGTGGCCTGCGGTTAAGTTAGCTGTAAGTCGAACTCCTAGGGCTAATGGTCGGATAAGAAGGCTGATTGTTTCGATGATAATTAACACGGGAATCAGTGGGATGGGTGTTCCTTCTGGTAGCAGGTGTCCTAAAGCGACTGTTGGTTGGTTTCGTATCCCAATAATTACTGTAGCAAGTCATAGTGGTACGGCAAATCCTATATTAAGTGATAGTTGTGTTGTTGGTGTGAAGGTATATGGCAGAAGGCCTAGTATATTAATTGTAATTAAGAAAATTATTAAGGAAGCTAACAATAGTGCTCATTTATGTCCTCCTACATTTAGTGGAAGTATTAGTTGATTTGTAAATCGATTAATAAATCATCCTTGAATTGTAATGAGTCGGTTGTTGATTCATCGAGATGATGAAGTTGGATAAAGCACTCAGGGTAGTGCAATTGCAATGGCAATTAGTGGGATTCCTAGGTAGGATGGGCTTGCAAATTGGTCAAAGAAGCTTACTATCATGGTCAGTCTCAGGATTCAGTTTTGTGTTTTTCAGCACTTACTGGGGTTGGTTCATTTGGTGAGATGTGGCTTAAGATTTTAGTTGGAATAATAGTTAAGAAAACTAGTCAGGAAAATACTAAGATTGCAAATCAAGGGCCTGGGTTTAATTGTGGCATTTCACTAGGGGTGGTCGGGAATCACCAATCTTTGGCTTAAAAGGCCAACGCTCTGTCCAATATTTAGCTTCCTAGCGAGGCGTCTTCTAGTATTAATGAGGATCAGTTTTCGAAGTGTTCTAGTGGTACTGCTTCAACTACAATTGGTATAAAGCTGTGATTAGCTCCGCAGATTTCAGAGCATTGTCCGTAGAATACTCCTGGGCGCGAGGCGATGAAGGCAGTTTGATTTAGTCGTCCGGGGACTGCGTCCATTTTTACACCTAAAGATGGAACAGCTCAGGAATGCAGTACGTCTTCAGCAGATACTAAGACACGGACTGGGGATTCTATTGGAACAACTATTCGATGGTCTGTTTCTAAGAGTCGAAATTGTCCTGGGGCAAGGTCTTGGGTAGGTACTATATAAGAGTCAAATCCTAGATTTTCGTAATCTGTATATTCGTAGCTTCAGTATCATTGGTGTCCTATTGCTTTAATTGTTAGGTGAGGGTCGTTAATTTCGTCCATAAGGTAAAGAATTCGTAGAGATGGCAGGGCAATTAATACTAAAATTACAGCTGGTAAAATAGTTCATACGATTTCGATTTCTTGAGAGTCTAAAATATATTTATTAGTAAGTTTGGTTGATACCATTGCAATAATAATATATAGCACCAGGGTGCTAATTAAGAATACAATTATTAGTGCGTGATCATGGAAGTGAAGAAGTTCTTCTATAACGGGTGATGCCGCGTCTTGGAATCCTAGTTGCGTTGGGTGTGCCATTAAGTTTAGACCTAAGACATGCAGGGATTTAACCTACGATTTCACCTTGACAAGGTGATGTAATTTGCATTTTACTAATGTCTTTAGAAGGAAGTGACAGAGTGGTTATGTGGCTGGCTTGAAACCAGCATATGGGGGTTCAATTCCTCCCTTTCTCGTTAATTTGATTGAATTTGAACAAATGCTGGTTCCTCGTATGTGTGGTAAGGAGGAGGGCAGCCATGGAGTCATTCCACGTTTGTTATTGTTAGTTCTACAGACAGTACTTCCCGTTTGGCGGCGAAGGCTTCTCATAAAATAAACAGGAACATGATTACTGCTACTAAGGAGATTAGGGACCCAATGGATGATACTGTGTTTCATAGGGCGTAAGCGTCTGGATAATCAGAATATCGTCGTGGCATGCCTGCTAGTCCTAGGAAATGTTGTGGGAAGAATGTAAGGTTGACTCCAATAAATATAACTCCGAAGTGGATTTTTGTTCAGGCGCTATGTAGGGTGTATCCTGTCAGTAGAGGGAATCAGTGTACAAAGGCTGCTATGATGGCAAACACGGCACCCATTGATAATACATAGTGGAAATGTGCTACTACATAATATGTGTCGTGGAGAACAATGTCAAGTGATGAATTAGAAAGGACAATTCCTGTAAGTCCTCCCACAGTGAATAGGAAGATGAATCCCAGGGCTCATAGTATAGGTGTTTCTCATTTAATTGATCCTCCGTGGAGTGTGGCTAGTCAGCTGAATACTTTAACACCTGTTGGAATTGCGATGATTATTGTTGCAGATGTAAAGTATGCACGAGTGTCTACGTCTATTCCAACGGTAAACATATGATGGGCCCATACAATAAATCCTAGGAGACCAATAGCCATTATGGCTCACACCATTCCTATATAACCAAATGGTTCTTTTTTACCTGAATAATAGGCTACAACGTGGGAGATAATCCCGAATCCCGGGAGAATAAGAATATAAACTTCTGGGTGGCCAAAGAATCAAAATAGATGTTGGTAAAGGATTGGGTCACCTCCGCCTGCAGGGTCGAAGAATGTGGTGTTGAGGTTACGATCTGTTAAAAGCATTGTAATGCCAGCAGCTAGGACGGGTAGTGATAGAAGAAGAAGAACAGCGGTTACAAGCACAGATCAGACAAATAGGGGTGTTTGGTATTGAGAAATGGCTGGGGGTTTTATGTTAATGGTTGTGGTAATGAAGTTGATTGCCCCAAGGATTGATGAAACCCCTGCTAAATGCAGTGAGAAAATTGTTAGGTCTACTGATGCTCCTGCATGGGCCAGGTTTCCTGCAAGAGGGGGATATACTGTTCATCCGGTCCCGGCTCCGGCTTCAACACCAGAAGAAGCTAGTAGTAATAGGAATGATGGAGGTAATAGTCAGAAACTTATGTTATTTATTCGTGGGAATGCTATATCTGGGGCTCCAATTATTAGGGGTACGAGTCAGTTTCCAAACCCCCCGATGAGGATGGGCATTACTATAAAGAAAATTATTACGAAGGCGTGGGCAGTAACAATTACATTGTAAATTTGGTCATCACCTAGAAGAGACCCGGGTTGACTAAGTTCAGCCCGAATGAGGAGGCTTAAAGCGGTTCCTACTATTCCGGCTCAGGCACCAAATACAAGATAAAGGGTGCCAATGTCTTTGTGGTTGGTAGAGAAGAATCAGCGCGTGATTGCCACAGGTAGGGTAGCCGAGCATTTAGGCGGTGGGTTGTAGCCCCGAAGACAGAGGTTTAAGTCCTCTTCCTATCAGCTCCGTGGTGAAGAACACATTGGATTGCAAATCCGAAGACGCAGATTAATACTCTGCCGGGGCTTTTTCCCGCCTTACTGAGTTAAGCGGCGGGAAAAGGTAGATGGATGCTCGCTGGCTTGAGCGCTTAGCTGTTAACTAAGAGTTTGTAGGATCGAGGCCTTCCCATCTAGTAAGGCCTTAGCTTAATAAAAGTATCTGATTTGCAATCAGGAGATGCGAGTTAGTCTCTCGTAGGTCTTATCAGGAACTAGAAGATTTTCACTTCTACTTAAAGCTTTGAAGGCTTTTGGTCTAATATTATCCTAAGTTCCTAGGTGGCTAGTATTAGTATAGTTGGGGTTATTGGTAACAGTCCTAGGGTGGCTATGGTAAACAGGGCTAGAGGTAGGGAGGTTTGGGTTGTTTGGGTTCGTCATGGAGTGGTTGAGTTGGTTGTGTTAGGGGAGATGGTTAATGTTATTGCGTAGCATAGTCGTAAGTAGAAGTATAGGCTAATTAAGGCAGCGAGGGCTATGGTTGTGGCGATGATTGGTAGGTCTTGTTTTGTTAGTTCTTGTAAAATTAGTCATTTTGGTATAAATCCTGTGAGTGGTGGAAGGCCACCTAGTGAGAGTAGTACTAGGGCGGTTGTTGCTGTTAGGATTGGACTTTTTGATCAGGTAGTTGCGAGTGTGCTAATTTTGGTTGTTAGCGATATTTTTAGGGTTAGAAATGCTGCGGAGGTTATAATAATGTATGTTCCTAGTGCGATTAGGGTGAGTTGTGGGGCGTATTGGATTACAATAATTATTCATCCTATGTGTGCGATTGAGGAATAGGCTAGGATTTTTCGTAGCTGGGTTTGGTTTAGTCCTCCTCATCCGCCTACTAATGTGGATGCAAGTCCTAGAAGTGTTAGTAGTGACGGGTCGATATTTTGTGCTGTTTGAATAATAAGTGCGAATGGGGCGAGTTTTTGTCATGTGGAGAGGATAAGTCCTGTTAGCAGATCTAATCCTTGAAGGACTTCGGGTATTCAGAAGTGTATTGGTGCGAGTCCAATTTTAAGTGCTAGGGCAGTTATAAATATTGTGCTGGCGAGGGGGTTTGACAGGTCAGTGATATTTCATTCTCCTGTTATTCAGGCATTTGTTGTGCTAGCAAATAGGATTATTGCTGCTGCAGTAGCTTGGGTTAAAAAATATTTTGTTGTTGCTTCAACTGCGCGGGGGTGATGGTGTTGTGCTATTAGGGGGGTAATTGCTAGTGTATTAATTTCTAGGCCTATTCAAGCTAGGAGTCAGTGAGAGCTAGCGAAGGTTAGGGTGGTTCCTAGTCCTAGGCTGGATAGTAGAATTATAAGTACATATGGGTTCATTGGCGGAGGAGGGACTTTAACCGTCATGTTCGGGGTATGGGCCCGAAAGCTTTATTAGCTGACCCCGCCTTAGAAAGTGGTGTAAAGGAAGCACCAGGAGTTTTGATCTCCTGAGTATGGGTTCAATTCCCTTCTTTCTAGGAACTGAGGGGATTTTAACCCCTGTAATTCACTCTATCAAAGTGGTCCTTGGGTGCTCAGGCACAGTTCCTTAATTATAGTTGTGGGGGGAGTCCCGCTAGTGCGATTGGCAGGGCGGTGTGTCATAATACAAAGGCAAGTGTGAGTGGGAGGAAATTTTTTCATACTAGGTGTATTAGTTGGTCGTAACGGAATCGTGGATATGAGGCTCGTACTCAGAGAAATAGAATAGATAGAAATGCAGCTTTGGTTATAAGGTTAATTGTTGTAAGTTCCGGAATATTTGGGATGTGGGAGGCCCCTAAAAATAGGACGGCTGAGAGGGTATTTATTAGGAGAATGTTGGCATATTCGGCTAGGAAAAAGAGTGCGAATGGGCCTCCTGCATATTCTACGTTGAAGCCAGATACTAGTTCAGATTCTCCTTCCGTTAGGTCGAATGGTGCTCGGTTTGTTTCGGCTAGTGTTGAGATATACCATATTGCGGCTAAAGGTCAGGCAGGGATAAGTAATCAAATGCTTTCTTGGGTAACGTTAAATGTTTGTAGGGTGTATCCTCCGGAGAAGATAATAACGGATAAGAGAATAAGTCCTAAGCTAACTTCATATGAAATTGTTTGAGCTACGGCTCGTAGGGCCCCGATTAGGGCATATTTTGAATTTGATGCTCATCCTGACCCTAAGATTGAGTATACTGCAAGGCTTGATAGGGCTAGAATAAATAGGATTCCTAGGTTAAGGTCAGTTACTGGGTGAGGTATAGGTATTGGTGCTCATAAAGTTATAGCTAGGGTTAATGCTAGTACTGGGGCAGCTAAGAACAGGAATGGTGATGATGTGGATGGACGGACAGGTTCTTTAATGAAGAGTTTTACTCCATCGGCAATAGGTTGTAGTAATCCGTAGGGGCCTACCACGTTTGGTCCTTTTCGTAGTTGTATATATCCTAATACTTTTCGTTCAATTAGTGTTAGGAAGGCTACTGCTAGGAGTACTGGTACAATGTAGGCTAAGGGGTTAATTAGGTGGGTTATTAGGGTGTTTAGCATAAACTGGGAAGAGGATTTGAACCTCTGGTTAAAAGGGCTTAGGCCTTTCGCAATTTACCATGCTCTGCCACCCCAGTATGTCCTTATTTTGGCCAGCTGGGGTTTTGGCCCTCCCTTTATTTTATTTATTTGTTTTCATAAATTAGGGGTGGGGCGTGCTTTAAGCATGGGCCCCTCTTTTCCGATCCTTTCGTACTAGGAAAAGTAGCGTTACAGATAGAAACTGACCTGGATTGCTCCGGTCTGAACTCAGATCACGTAGGACTTTAATCGTTGAACAAACGAACCCTTAATAGCGGCTGCACCATTAGGATGTCCTGATCCAACATCGAGGTCGTAAACCCCCTCGTCGATATGGACTCTGGGAGAGGATTGCGCTGTTATCCCTAGGGTAACTTGGTTCGTTGATCGGCTTGTATTAGCCGGATCATGTTTGGTCAGATGTTCTGTGGCTTAGAGATGTATCTCTTGGTTTTAGGAAGTTTTCCCGGTCCACCTGGAGGCTCTTTTTTCCTCCGTGGTCGCCCCAACCGAAGGTAAAATCTCATGTTCCACAAAGTTTTTGCTTTTTATTGAGTTGCTTAACGTGGTTGAGTTTTGTACCTTAAGCTCCAAAGGGTCTTCTCGTCTTGTATTATTATACCCGCTTCTGCACGGGTAGATCAATTTCACTGACTGGAAAGGGGAGACAGTTAAGCCCTCGTTTGGCCATTCATACAGGTCTCTATTTAAAAGACAAGTGATTGCGCTACCTTTGCACGGTCAAAATACCGCGGCCGTTGAACTTGTAGTCACTGGGCAGGCTGGACCTCCTATACTTGGTTATGTTGCAGGAGGCGATGTTTTTGGTAAACAGGCGAGGCTTGTGTTTGCCGAGTTCCTTCCTTTTCTTTTAGTCTTTCCTTTATTGCACTCCAGTGTGGGGGTAACGATGGTTAAGTTGTGGGTTTTTCTTGGTTTTTTTGAAATTCACAGTACTCTCTTGGGTTGAGTTCGTTAGTTGCCAATGGTTAGTCCGGTTTGGCTTACACTTGTGCTTGGAGAAGGGCGGGCCTTCTTGTTACTCATTTTAGCATAATCTCTTCCATGTGGGCATGGGTTGGCCTAATAGTGTTTAGGGGAATAAGATGTGTTATCAGAATAATAAACTTTCTTCTGTCTGAGCTTTAACGCTTTCTGTTTAGATGGCTGCTTTTAGGCCCACTAGAACAGTATGTTTTATGTATTATGATCTTTATCCTCCTGAAAAGGTTGTATCCTTTGTCAAAGGGGCTGTACCCCCTTTAACTAACTCTCGTGTATTTCTCTTGGTGTCTTGTTGATGTTAACGATTTGGGGAGTACGAGGCTGAACTTCTATCCATTTCTTAGGCAACCAGCTATCACCAGGTTCGGTAGGTCTGTCACTTCTACCCGGAGCTCTTCCCACTCTTTTGCCACAGAGACGGGTTGGCCCTAATAGGCTGTCTCGGGGTAGCTCACCTGGTTTCGGGGTTTCAAACTAAAGGTCTCTTTGCTTGGGTGTACTGGCTAAATCATGATGCAAAAGGTACAAGGTTTAATCTTTGCTTTTTATTGCTTATATGGGTTATTTCATTTCTCTTTCAGCTTTCCCTTGCGGTACTATTTCTATTGCTTTGTGGAACCTTTTCTGTCTCCCATACTCAGGTAAAAGAATGGTTTAGTTTCTAGTGTTGGGTTTATTTTATTTTATTTATATTGTTTAGTTATTAAGTAGTTAAGCTAGCTGTTTGGCTCAGGGCGACCCAATTTGCATGGATGTCTTCTCGGTGTAAGTGAGATGCTTAACTAGCTCAGCCACGCCCTGGGTTTGATCCAAGTGCACCTTCCGGTACACTTACCGTGTTACGACTTGCCTCCCCTCGTCAGTGCTATTATATTAGATATTTTTGGTGCGTTTTGACAGGGGAGAGTGACGGGCGGTGTGTACGCGTCTCAGAGCCGGGTTCAAAGGGACACTCTATTTCCCTTTTACTACTAAATCCTCCTTCAAGCACTGTTTCATAGTGCGTGTTCGTGATATTCTATGTTAGAAAATGTAGCCCATTTCTTCCCACTTCATGCGCTACACCTCGACCTGACGTTTTGGGTTGTGCCCATTTTGCTTACTTTTATTACCTTCACAGGGTAAGCTGACGACGGCGGTATATAGGCTGGGTTGGCTAGAAGTGGTGAGGTTGAACGGGGGTTATCGGTTCTAGAACAGGCTCCTCTAGGGGGATCTGAGACACCGTCAGGTCCTTTGGGTTTTAAGCTAATGCTCGTAGTACCCTGGCGGACATCTATTGTAGTTGGATGTCTAAGTTTACGGCTGAGCATAGTGGGGTATCTAATCCCAGTTTGTTTCTCAGCTTTCGTGGGGTCAGGTGGGTTTGTTAAAGTTACTTTCGTATTAGGACTTCGGACGCCTAGGAGCGTATGACGGCCAAGGGGCCATTTGACTTTATTTTTGTTCATCCTTAACCACCCTTTACGCCGTTGTAATATCAACTGGGGCCTCTCGTCTAACCGCGGTGGCTGGCACGAGTTTTACCGGCCCTCTTAACACTAACTGAGTCAAGTTTTCACTTATGGCTTAATGTTTATCACTGCTGAATTCCCTTGGGGGTGTGGCTCGGCTAGGCGTCTTGGGCTAATGTCTGTGCCTGATGCCCGCTCCTCGTCCCCGGGTAGGGGGATTGAGGGCATATTCACTGGGTTGCGGAGACTTGCATGTGTAAGTTGAGTTAAAGCTGATAATAAGGTCGGGACCATGCCTTTGTGCATGCGGAGATTTTTAGGTCTCATCTTAGCATCTTCAGTGCTATGCTTTGTATTAAGCTACGCTAGC